CATTCAGGAACAAGAAAATAACATCGTGATTTGGATTGGATCTCGATAAAAAAATACATCAATGAAAAGTTAGTTCGATAAGTTTAGTGAATTTTTTTTTATATTATATATTATAAGAAAACGGGCCAAAACTCATCTTTCTTTAAAAATGGAAGACAACCTCGTTAGAAGTTAGAAAGAGCCTGCTATGAAAAAAGAAAGAGGGCTGGAATCTACACATTGATTTTTTTTCGCGATTTTTGTTGAACCGTATGCATCAAAAGGTGCCTGTACGGCTCTTAAGGGATACAATTTTATCCTAATCAACCGACTTTATCGAGAAAGATTACTTTTTTTAGGCCAAGTGGTTACTAGCGAGATCTCGAATCAACTTATTGCTCTTATGGTATATCTCAGTATGGATAGTGATAACAAAGCTCTTTATTTGTTTATAAACTCTCCTGGCGGATGGGTACTACCCGGAGTAGCTATTTATGATACTATGCAATTTGTGCGACCAGATGTACATACAGTATGCGTAGGATTAGCCGCTTCAATGGGATCTTTTATCCTGGTAGGAGGAAAAATTACCAAACGTCTAGCATTCCCTCACGCTTGGCGCCATTGAGTTTTTTATTTTTTTTTTTTGAGAGAAAAAAGAAGACTATGCCTTCGCCATATGAAATATGAATTAGTAAGTAATAATAGCATGGCACTTCGAATTCGATATGAAACTTTTTTTATTGTTTTTTCAAAATATTAGATTATGTATCGAAAGAGTAGTATGAGATAAAGAGAAAGAAAGGGTACTTCCGATTTTATCTTCCCTATCGTGGGTCCATTTCAGCGTCACAAACTTTTTTTCACACCGTAAGTCTATTAACAATATTTATATTATGAAAGAGTACGAAACTAAAAAAAAAACAAGATTATTTTTTCTTTATTTTATTTGAAAAAAAAAAAAGAAACTTTGGGATTGCTAAATCACAGACGAAATAAATATATAAAGCAACGGGACCATCATAGTATTTTTTAACTCCTCCGAAAAAAAGAAGGGTGGTAATTGGATCATTTACGGATCTGGGTTCTAATAGACCCTATATTTTTAATTTTATTTTATCTTTCTTGGATGAAAGGGAAAAAAAAATGAATTCCATTGTGGAGCCGTATGCAATGCGCAAAAAATGCCTGTACGGTTGTTCAATTCTATCTTTTTTTTTCTTATTATTCTTTATCTCTTCTCTTCGCCTCATCATACGAGATAGAAGAACCATTTAGTATGTTATATCATCAGGGTAATGATCCATCAACCTGCTAGTGGTTATTATGAAGCACAAACAACAGAATTTATCCTGGAAGCGGAAGAACTACTGAAAATTCGCGAAACCATCACAAGGGTTTATGCACAAAGAACGGGCAAGCCCTTATGGGTTGTATACGAAGACATGGAAAGGGATGTTTTTATGTCAGCAACAGAAGCCCAAGCTCATGGAATTGTTGATCTTGTAGCGGTTACATAAAAAATAGCAGTGATTTCACGCAAATCCACAATTTAAGATTTTATCTTCTTTTTAATATTCTATTAATCTATTAAATTAAATAGAAGTAATTCATAATCATCCGGTTAAGATCGATCTAAACCAGCCCATTATGGATACGATTCAGCATGCCAACTATTAAACAACTTATTAGAAACACAAGACAGCCAATCAGAAATGTCACCAAATCCCCCGCTCTTGGGGGATGTCCTCAGCGCCGAGGAACATGTACTAGGGTGTATGTGCGACTCGTTCAGATCATGGACTGAGACAAAAGAAAGGAAACCCTTTTTTCAGTATCAATGATCAGTCCCAGTGAATAGAATAGAATGGAAGAACTCCATTCAATATCTAAAAAAGAGAGATCTATCATATCCTTCTTCCTTCTATTGTGTATGAAATTTATGGTTTCAATTGGTGCAAATCCAATCACCTCCATTTTTAAAATTTAAGATGAGAAAAAATTCCCCATTGGTAACAAATGGTTATCAATTAAGCGGGGGAAATCCTATTTTAAAAAGCAGAAAGATTATGCTTTTATTTTACTCTTGCAAGAACGGACTAACAGGGTCAGCTATCCAACTAATCTTCATAATTAAATACCGTTACTGTATAAGGTAGATCTCGTTGTGAAAGACCTATTACTGGAAAATTCATGGGTAGAGCCAAAAAGTGTGAACTGTACAAGTTACCAATAGCATTGATTAAATGAAAGAAGGAGCTCCGGTGTATAGAGAGGACCTCACCGTTTAAGAAGTAACCATAGAAACGATGGAAACCACTATTTTATTTATTTATTTACTATAGCTTTTTTTGATACCTAGTATCAATTCAATTTCTTATTTCGAGGTGAAATGCCTAGAAAAAAAAGGAAAAAATCGTGGTCGGGAAGGTTATAGTAGCAAAAGCCATTGGAATTTTTATTTTATACATTGGGAGAATCCGTTTTGTTATTAATAGACTAGTAAAGGGGAAAAGAATAACTGAAAGAAAGTAAACAAATTAGTTATTCATCAAAGTTTCATTTATTCAATGACCAGAATTAAACGAGGATATATAGCTCGGAGACGTAGAACAAAAATTCGTTTATTTGCATCAAGTTTTCGAGGGGCTCATTCAAGACTTACTCGAACTATTACTCAACAGAAAATAAGAGCTTTGGTTTCGGCTCATCGGGATAGAGATAGGAAAAAAAGGGATTTTCGTCGTTTGTGGATCACTCGAATAAATGCAGTAATTCGCGAGAATAAGGTATCCTATAGTTATAGTGGATTCATACACAATCTGTACAAGAGGCAGTTGCTTCTTAATCGTAAAATACTTGCACAAATAGCTATATCAAATAGGAATTGTCTTTATATGATTTCTAATGAGATCATAAAATAAGGAGATTGGAAGGAATCCACCGGAATGTTTTAAATGGAGTTCCCTGGGGAATGAACTCCGGGAAGGTAGAGTAGAAATTAGTATAGTATGATAAAATATTAGCATAAAGTTGTCAAAACAAAATGAGTGAACACACTCAATAAAAAAAAAAAGATTTATTCTTCTTCCCCGATTCTTTTTTTTTCTTACGACATGACAATCCAATTTGGATTCTCGGATTTTTCGAACAAAACATCAATATCAATCTGCGCTTGAGTTTGGGTTGGAATTTGGATTTAATTGAAGAGTAAGCCTATTTATTTCTGGTTCTAAGACCAGGAGTTCTAATGGTCGACTCGCTTCTTTCAAATTGTTTCTCATTATTAAGAAAAGGTAACGAAGATAAAATACGAGCTTGTTTTATAGCAATAGTAATTAATCGTTGTTGTTTTAAGGTCAATCTATTCACCCGCCTAGATAATATTTTTCCTTGTTCACTAATAAATCGACTAATTAAACTCATGTTTCTATAATCAATTCGATCCCCCGATTGGATCGGGGGCAAACGCCTACGAAAAGATCGCTTAGATTTAAGAAGGAGTCGCTTGGATTTATACATGATTTGTTTATTCCGTATCTCTAAAATCCTATTTCAATTGGGTCAAAAATGATTTATAGAATTAATAAATAGGATTTGGTTTGTTTATATTTATTTATATTTAAATATATGGAATCTCATTCCTTGGAAAGTTGACACATAAGCACTCGATTTGATCTATTTCTTTATCTCTCCGTGAATTGTATGTTTGTAACAATAGGGACAGAATTTTCTCAATTCCAATCGACTAGGCGTATTGTGTCGATTCTTTTGAGTAATATATCTGGAAATACCTGTTGATTCCTTATTAACACCCTTTTGAACACAACTGGTACATTCCAAAATAACCGTTACTCGGACATCTTTACCCTTGGCCATGAACCTCCTTTTGATTCACCCAACTCTTCTATTTTCCGATCCAAAGCGAAGAAGAAAAAAGGAACGAAAAAAATAGAAGTTGCTAACTCAAAATTGAATCATGAAAGATTTCGTTGCAATCAATATAGTAATAGTAAATAAAATAATAAGTAATACAATCATTTCTAACTATATTTAGAATCGCAGTACAGTATTTCATTTAAATATCTTGTATGATACTATTGCCCTAGCCGCATTTCCATTTCCGTTTTCGCTCTATTAGTAATTTCAATTTAATTGGAGCATGAACCCCGATTTCGTTGAGGTTGAATCCACTTTTTTCTTTATCTTTCCCCCCTTCCTTATTCTATCGAATTCTAAAAAAAGGAGGGGTGGGAGAAGAGGGATTAGTCGCAGATATTTGATTGTATCTCTAATCTTCTTCACCCCTTCCCATGTCAATAACTAGAATTAAAAAAAAGGGAATATCAACGCATCCGGGAATAAACGATTGAGCTCTATCAATAAACCTGCTAAAGAACCGAACCATAGAGTACTTAGTACCGGTGCTACGGAAAGATATGTTTTTAGATCTCGCATTTTAAATCCTCCTTCTTTATTGTATTACAATACAATAGGGTAATACATATATAATCAGATGTATATGTAGTTAAGTTAAGGACCACTTGTATTTGTACGCGGAATCCCTAATCCTTAATTCAAATTGAAACCTACAATGATTCGGTAGATAAAATTTTCCCTTTTACAGAAGAATACGCCTCCTTCCGCCTGAGAATTACCGCGAAAATATTCATTTTATATTTATTATATGTTTGTTATATGATATGAGACCAAAAAGAAGAAATAAATGGCAAGAGATATTTTGTATATGAATGGAGGAAATAAGGATGTGGAAAACAAGACAGGGATTCTCTACAATGACACTGTAGACCAATTGAAAGGGATGTAGCGCAGCTTGGTAGCGCGTTTGTTTTGGGTACAAAATGTCACGGGTTCAAATCCTGTCATCCCTACCTATTACTTCTCCTCTGAGCAGTAACGAGGGATCCATTTTAGATCGATTAAAATTGGACATACATAATCTTTAATACTATGATATTCTATATGATAGTATAGGCGTGCAAGATGTATTGGGGTTATAA